TATCGCCTCTCAAGTTTTTTAGCTCTTCTCTTCCTTTTCCCGATTGGTTCTGTGTCAGGTGAGTGGCGGAACTTCTTCCTGTCAGGCAGAGGTTTGCCAAGGCGTATTTTCCTACGTGTGATCGGGCCGGAGTGAAACAAGGGATCAAAGCCAATTTGTTAGTAAAAGGGCGCGAAGTCTTTAAGATCGGATGCAATTCTGAAGCTGGTACATGCTGCACTGGTCCATGTTTCTGGCAGGCCTGGCATCCCTTAGCATATTTTATGAAATCGGCAAACAAAGAAAGATGGTTGGCCAGTAATGGCCATACCTTCTGATCAGCCAACGCATTTTATGCCCTGCTTGATGTGATCCACATACTATACTCCATCATGGACTTGAAACAAGATTTTTTCGGCTTCTTGCTCACTCGCACACCTGAGGAGCAGTCCGTCCTTTCCACGCCGATACAATATTCCGTCAATCAAAGCATAATTCAAAGCTTGTTGTTTGCCAGTTTGATCTTATTTCCTGGGAGTTTCTTTAGAAGGATCGGACAAGTACCTGACGAGAGGCTGTTGTCAATCATCCTGCCCGATCTCTTCTGGCTCCATTATGTAACGTTTTCTGGAATGCTGTTGGAATCGTCCTTTGAACGTTTGTTCAGTTGTCCAATTAGGAAATCTCAAACGTCGAAGCCAGCTGGGCCATTGTGTTAGCCTCAACATTGGCCCTTCTAGGTACATGGTCAATCTTAATTTCATCAAACTCGGCGAATCGAGTCTAGGGCTCTTTTTGTGTATGGCTGCTGCTTTGCATCTATTACCTCATACTCAACGATGACTTGTCTCACTACTAGCTGAGAATCACCCTTCTTTCTTAACGTGGATGGATCGCATGCCCATTGCCGCAGCTAGTTCTAATCCGATAAGCAAGGCTTCATACTCAGCTACGTTGTTCGTGCATGGGAAATTTAGCCTGTTTGAATAGAATCGTAAACTAAACCGCTCTATCGCTACACCCGTGTTTGCCCGCGCTACACCTGATCTGTTTACTTACTGACTCTTATGCCGCTAACGCGACCCTTTCTTTGTCAAACAAACAGGAAACTTCCGATCTATTTCTGCCGGGTTGGTTGCTCGCTTCCAAAGTCAAGGAATAGTTAGCCCATTTAAGCACTACACATTATATAGTAGAGTAGACTTCCAAAGCTGCAAGGCGAGAAGAGAAAAGGCTCCAAAGCGCAGGGAAAGCTTTTGCTTGTTTTGTTCCAGTTACACCAGTATCAGTTGGTGGGCTAATGCCCGTTGAAGTTCAATCCCTAATCTGCATCATCAACGGAAGCTGCTAAAACGGAAGAAGAAGAAAGAGGGGTCGTTCAGGCTAGGGTGAATCATAAAACGATCCAAAACCACAAGCGTCATGCTGATAAGGCTCCTTTAGAAGAAAGCCCATCATCATCGTGACCCGGGCCTGCTGCAAACGACTGCTCGAAAGCGTTGGTTGGTGGGTGGGGACAGTGGTGCACATGTAACTGTGCCCTTTGTTGGGAAAGAAGCAGAAGCATCCCAAGCCGAAGATGAATCAACTGAAGCAGAAACTGATTAATTAAGTGGATACAACAAGAGACGAAGAAGCTATCCAGGTGAATCAACAGACTCTCAAAGCGAATAGATAAAGCGAAGGCAGTTGCAAAGTAAACAACTGCTTTTCCCAGTCAATAAACACGTTTTGTACCAGAAACAGGTCCAGTAGGTGGGCTTTTCGAAAGCCGCTTTTGCAGAAGTGTTTTAGCGTGCTTCCGGTGGTTGGGACTGTGCCAAAGAGACGATCGGCAGTGATTGATTAAGGGTCAAGCCCCGGGTGAGCGTACTAGGGCTAGGGTACTTCCACATCATAATACAAAGAAGAATTTAGGAGCTCATCGTCGGCAAAAAGTAATACTTGAGGATAAATCCTATAGTATTACTCTAATGACAAAATAAAATAATAAACAATGACCAAATTGAATATCCTTAACTATCCTCTCTCGGTTGCAAAAAAAGGAAACCCTATCTCGGTTGGAGCACAATTAAAAATTAGGTTTTTTGGGGTCGCTCCCCTCATTGTTAGAGCACGGAGCTGCTCGTGCAATTTGACTGGTCTCTTTCTTATGGTATCACGATTGGGAATTAGAGTAGCGTCCATGATTAGTTCTAGTTGGTATCGAAGAGGCATGAAACTTAGGTTACTTGATATGGGAACTAACAGGAAAATCGCAGTCGGAGTTGGTATTCGTAACGTGTTCAGTTCTTTGATCCATGCCGTCGCTAGAATGGTTTCTTACCTTTGGATGCATTTTTTGCTTTTGTACATCGAAAGTGGCGTTTTTCGATTCATTTTCTACCTTTTATTTGGGGTCACTTTCAACTTACTCTTTTTTTTGCAAATTTCGTTTTGCTGCGATAGTGTGCCTGGTGCATCAGAATCAACAACTTCTTGTTCTACCGTGGGTCATGCCTCTTCCAGCAGCACTGAAGGGGAGTTCTTTTCGTGTAAGGAATCTCGAGATTCCAGTGCGTCACCTTCATCAGTCGGCAGTTCAAAAGAAAGCGACTCTCCCGCCCTTATATAGTCAAAGGCGACAGCATGAAAGTGAAAGACGGCTCTTCAGACTCCAATACGGAGGTAAGTTCAGGCCCAGAAAGCCCCGAAACGCGGCCCATTTTATATGATTGATTTTCCGAAAAGTTATATAATCTTTCGGATGGGGAAATAGAGGGCCTGTGGAAAGATCAAATCAAGAACGCGTTTCAAGATGGACTTGAGAAAGCGGATCCGGTGGGAATGTAAGTATGGACAAATAAGTGACAAAGAACTCTTTCAGGCGGTTCGTTTTGATAGGCACGATCTCAAATCATTGGAAGAGCTGAAAATTCTCTGTAAGGATTTGCGGGGTACCTGGCCGAGTTTTCAGGATGCAGAAAGAACTTCAATACATTACCGCCTCCTGATGATCCTCGAAGAACATGAAAGACCAGGAATTGATTGATTCTCTTCAAGCCGTTTATCAAAGACTCTGGAAGTGAACTACGCTGGCTTGATCCCTTCACGGGGTACGTAGAGCAACCGCACCCGTGTGGCCCGGCCAAAGCTTTAGGATGGAAACTAATCTTCACCCGATCCCAACTTTATTAAGATAAAAGAAAGTGAGGCTTGCTGACTTATACTCAATTTAAGGGTAAAGTCTTAATCAAATAGTTCAGTTGTTACTTTGTCGATTCCTGTATCATCGTAGGGTGGAACGGGTTGGAACGGGAATGATCGAACTGAGAGAGAGAGTCTTAAAGCTAAATCTTGGTCCCGATCAAGTCTCCGTCCTAATGGTGGACCAAGCTGAGATTCGTTTTTTTTGACTGAGAGCATCGAGTTCCTCGGGGGTATCCGAGAACGTTCCGATATCTTTAACCTCCTTCGGAGGTGGCAGCCATATCAGTTCATAAAATGAATAATGGAAGCAATAGTCCTTACCGTCGTCAAATAAGAGCACCTGGCTGTTTCCATGCACGCCCAATCTTTCTTTCCGAGTAAGCTAACCGGCACTAAGCTACGCTAAGCGGGACGTAGTGGTAATGGTAATGAAGAATAAGCTAGACAGGTCTGACCTGGAACTGCGGATCAAACAAAGGGAACAGTATCACGAACGACCATTGCCTAGCTGACACCCTTCTTGCTCTGCTTCCACTACGCCACACCAACCTGACACCTTCCTGTGCACCTTCTTTCTCGGCAAACCTCCTCACTACGCTCGCCTCATTCCTCTGTTACCGGTGCCCTTACCTCTTGCTATTGACCGGTGGTCCGCCTTTTGCACTCCCGAACTAGCTCTTTCTTAGTCTCTCTCACTACGCGAGTCTCTCCCGCTTTCTTTGTCCCCAGGGGTCCGGGATAAAGCCCATTAAATTAGTTTCACTATATATAGTGGTGGACAAAAATCAATGTAAGAGAAAACTAGTCTTCTGGTTCCCATCCGTGAACCAATCAAAGTAGCTCTCCTTCTTTGTCAAGCGCCTCTTTGATTGACGAAAGATTGATCGATTCCTGGGATATATGCCCAACGATTAGGAACTTCCACCCCTATCCCAAACTTGGAGAACGTAGTTTTCACTCCCTTTTGGTTGTGGGCGCAAGGCAGCGCTCACTTCCATTTGTTGATTTGGTATATTAGCCCCTCTCTCTATCCGTCCGAAGTCCTTCTCGTCCCTTTTGGTAGCTACTTCGTCTTTCGATAGAATCTCTCTTGGAACTGAACCCAAAGGGGTTTTTTGGGCGGCAATGAGAACCTAGGCATAGAACTTGTCAGGTGAAAAAGAAAGTCCTTTCTTTCCGTTCGGAGGGTTTGCAGTTCGATTTACGCGATCTAAATCTTCTTCATTACCACCTAAAGACAGGGGAACTCGCCGAAGTGGTTCCGTCACATGCGTTCGACCAACCAGGGCGTGGGACACCTTTGGGTGGTGGCGTGCTAGCAGCGCGACCTCGCACACATCGACAAAGTCCATTCTCTTTAAGTGAGTGACGTCGTCGTTATCTACGTCCATTCCACTTGTCCACTTGACCGATCTGGAACAACCTGTTGCCATTCACGATTCTATAGGCGGAGGCTTTCCGCTTCTCGGGTGTTTACCCATCAGCACTTCCAAGCTTTACGGTTTCTTTAGCCGATTTCTTCAAGGGGGAGACAGCAGCTGTGGAACTCTTGTCAAGCCCCCCTCTTTCTTGGGCATGAATGAACACCCGCTGGATAAGTTGGGACAACGTTTCTTCGTAACCTGATTACTGACAGCGTTCGGAGCAAAAAAAAGCCATTCCACCAAGCAAACTTGGAATTTCAATATTCATAGGCAAAGCCTCTCATGGCCGAGGTCCTTGGTTCGGAAGAAGCAGCGTCTTTGGACTCCAATTCCTTGCCGGGACATACACTATTATCCGAAACTCACTACCCAGTAGTAGAACCCCCCTTAAAGGGTAAATGGAAGACTTATTTTCAAGATCAGAACACTATGCTGGACTTCGTTTTCTTCAACCGCCCTATCATTTAAAGGGGTCCCACCCTTTCTTCCCTCTCATTTATAGTCCTCTCTCGCGACGCTTTCTTGCTGATAAGAAGCCACCTACGTGGAGCGCAGGCAATCTTTATTCTAATTGGCCCTTCTCGTGAGGTTGAAGCCACATCACACTCTTCTCATGGAAAGATCCCCCCCATGCATGAGGAATGGAACACTTACCCCTTCCTTAGCCGATTTTGCGAGGCAAGAGCAACTGCTTCGCTCAAAGAGACCCTTACTGCTGAAGGCTCGGGTTAAAAGGCGTGTGGCAAATGCTGCCCCTCAAAGTAACTACCAAACTTCTCCCTGTGGCGGGGCATAATCAAAGACGGTGACAGATGTTGTCGCTCAATTCGTTCTTCACCCCCTCCCTGGACACAAGGCAGTTACCACCTTTGCTGATTGATCGGTTCGTTAGGCTCGGGTCAGTCCCTTGATCCTAAGGGGAAGGAAGGAACAGAAGCAAGCAAGCCGAAAGCAACCGTTCCTTCTTTCTGTGTATCTTGACTTTGTTGTACTCGATTTCCCGAGGGTATATTGTACGATTAACGGAGGAAAGTCATGGATCACGGTTAGGCATGCGAGACTTTGGCAGGGTACGATAAGCCGTAGTACGAGACGCTTTTTCAGGCTATATTTGCATTCTGGCTGTATTATCCGACCGGGTCGATGCAGTCATGAGAGCTTTCTCATCTCTCATCTATGGGCACCTCTGTTTTAGGCTTTATATATCCCCATCCAGCTCTTAACCTTTGAACCGGGCTCCTGTTCACGCATGCTTTTAGCTGGAAATGATTTCAGGTGAAGCTCACCCGTCTTGTTCTCATCTTCAGGGAAGGCCCAGGCGCAGAAGGAAGACTCTTTGATCGGGTAGTTCCCCTTGTTCTCAGTCATCTTAGGTGCAGTTGGCCAATCAAACTAATTACTCTAGTGGTTCCCTTGTTATTATCATAGTAATAGCAGTTAGCCTCTAAACCAGCTCTTATTGTTCCAGTTGTCAGTGATGAAATAGAAAGAGAAAAACATTCCATTTCATATCCAAATCAATCAAGTCAGTTTATGAAGGGAAATCCGTTAAACAAATAAAAAATTCCTCCCCAATGAACGCTCAAGCACGACAGATTTACTTTGATAAGCGCACTAGCTGACTACGAGATCAGTCTCACCTCGAGTTCGACTACGGAACGGAATCCTACCTGTCTCATATATAGAATAGAGAACCTGGGCCCGAGCCTAATACCGGGGACTATTGACTGAACTTGCATTCATCTAGTTTGCTTCTCTCACCCAAACTCACTTCTATATTATTGCAGCCGGGACTAGGAGAGCTGACTTCGAGCCATGATAGCGGGATAGCCTTCTACCTATATTAGATAGAAGGAGGGGTCAGACCTTATTCAGAGCTGTAAGGCATGCAAGGAGATGGGACATACAATAAAAAAATGGGCGCCACGAAATAAATTCACTTTAGTAGCACCCTGGTTGATTTTCCTGCCCTACGCGCACTCCCCCCAGGGAAAACCAGAAAGAAGCCTTTTTCAAGAGATCCAGCAGAAAGGGGCACCAGCGAGAGATCTCCATAATTAGTTTTTCCTAGGGATGTAAGTCTCTTCTTCCGTTGAGGTCCGTACGAGAACTTCGTAGACTAAATAGATAAACCTGCGATTGTAGGCCCTTTCAGTAAAAGAAAGGAAAGAGTGGAAGCTAGGTCTAGTCTATACTAAACAACACGAACACGCCTTTTTCTTTATTAAGAGCAAACCGGTTAGCTAGCTTCCTCGGCGCGGAAAGCATCGAGGATGTAGGACTTGCTACGAGTAGTTGCAGTGGGCATGAAGCAGAACATCGGAATGGACTACTTAGTCTGGCTTACGCAAGGGATTAAGTCCAGGGCTAGAGAATCTACTTTTTACTTATAGGATCGCCTAGGCCATGCCCTTATTATCCCATTCTTTAGGAATCGAGCAAAGCTTTTTCTTTTATTACAGCTAGGAGCACATCCTGTGCTTATAGTGACACCCAAAAACGGGATCCAAGGGAGGACTCGTGGTACAAAGCAAAAAGAAAGCCAAAGCCGAGTAGAACTTCTTGCACGTGGAATTCACAAAATCATCTTCGGAATAAGCCTATGATTCCTCTACTAGCTACGAGCTAATAGAAGAGGAATGACTCGAGCTTAGGCCGGCCGGAGGGAAGAACCCACTTCTTTTAGCTCAGAGTAAAGCTCCCCTGTCCTCTATTTAGGAAGAAAGCCCGGGCGGGGAAGCAACTTGTCGAGCTAGGAGCACACGGAAGGGAGACCGCTTATTCACTTGGAAAAAGTAGCACCCTCAGGGAAGAGAAAGACCTGAATCTATTACTATATTCATTCCTGACCAAGTCAAGAGGCAGTCCTACTAGAGGTCAGATTGAAGACTTCATTCAGTTAGCTACTTACGTTTATCTATCGATTAGTTAGGGTCTTATGACACCGTCTATAGGGGGAAGCACCCTTCCTTCTAGAAAGGGAACTACCGGAAATATCAGTTACACAATTATTTAGGGAACAAGATAGGAGGAGACTTCCTACTAGCTAGTCGAGGAATGACAACAACTAACAAACGAGCTACTAGATACTAAGTAAACTGCCCATAAAAGAGCAGAGAGATCGGGGCAGGTGGCATACGGAGGAGGTGAAAGGGAACCTGGGCTTCTCCCCGTGCCAGTGTCCTTAACCCGATCCGGGTATCCTCGGATTATTCCAGCACCGGAAGATGATTTATCGTCACGATGATAAGGCTTACACTTTTTTACATATTTCTTTGTCTGTTTTTAGTGGCCAAAGGGATTAGTAAGTCGACTTTAAAATCAATAGTGTCTCCATGGGATAATCCCTATAGTGTCGTCGAGATGGTGGGATCTATCAAAGTGGATCTCCTTCCCATCCTTCGGCGATACGTGCCTTGGGTTTCCACCTCCCCCCGTATGGTATGAGTGGACCTGTGATCTGTATCAGTAGTGGTTTTATGGGTCCTGGATGGATAACCTCTTTTATGATAGAGTTCCAATCCTTTCATAGATATAGCTCACCATTCCCCACTACAAAATTCTCGTGAGGAATCCTCATTTTCTGAAATACGAGGTATGCAGATCTGTTTAGATGCCCGTTCGCTCACGATTCATGGACCCGAATAAGAGTGGTCGTTCTGTTGCTTCGAGTTGATACAATCGGTTTGAAGAAGAATTTGAAAGGCTCCTTCGATCTAGCGTATTTTGAATAGTTACAAATGATGAGATTAAGCCGGGCTAGTTTTGAGCACGGATGGTGTGCTCGCCGGTTCTCAGACATCCACTTTTATTAGCGCTTCCCTTTCGGACGCGCAGTCGTGGTTCGGCCTTTGATTTCATTTAGTTGACCGAGAAGTATAGCTGAGGTGAGCGAACAAGGAAAGTAGAGTAGGACAAGACAAAACTCCGATTCGTCGTAAGGTCTTCGTCTTGACTATGTGATTGAAACCAACATGGCTAGCTCCAACGAGCACAAGAAATGGAGCCCGGAATTGAGCAAATCTCTAAGCATTCTCCCGCAAGGCAGGAATCCTCAACAACCTTCATGAGAACTACGATCTCAGACTTCAGGGAAGGGGACTTAGGTAATAGGGCAGGTTCTTCTCCTAAAGGTAAAAAATCGATACCGTCCAATCAGATACGTCAAGCACTAGTACAATTGATACCTTTGGTTACAGGCATTCGTCAAAGGCAGCCTTCATTCAAGCGATACCAAGGGAGGAGAACTAACCAATATCAATCTTCATGTACCGACGGGTGCGTATGTCAGCCTTTCCACAATAAAATGTCAAATGCGTCACACATACCACTCGAACCTCGATCGCCGCAGAGATAAAGCAAAAAGAACGAAACTCTTGATGCGATGAGAAAATGGGTAGTCTGAAAGGAAAGGCTCAAGCGGGACTATGATTTGGGTAATCGAGACCTGATTGTGCTTTGCTGCCTGTTTAAGACAGTCATGTTCACCTTGTTCACTGGCTCGCGGACTCCTCTCCTTATGGGATATGTCTCACTATACAAGGTACACGTAGTTCAGCAGCATAAAAGGAAACAACAGAGATGAGCACGCATCTCGATCTCAGAAAGCCTCTCTTCTCTTAATGGGCTTAGATTCCTCTACACCTTTCTCGCTTCAACTTAGGCAAGAAAAAGACCAGCCGTGAGTTAGCAATCAAAACCGACTGGTTTAAACCGGGTACTTTATTTATTTCCAGATTTTGTCCATGATTATTAAGGTAGCCAGATAAGCTCCAGGTTAAGTTTTAGTTCCGCGGATAGAGGAGCTGCTTCGAGCATTGGTATGAAATGAAACCCGGAATATTGAATTTGAAATCGCAATGAGTTAAAGAAAGCCACCCGGAATTCAGTCCATGATAGGATAGGGCTTGTGCATCTTTCTATTTGATGTTTGTTGATGGATCTATCAAAGTGGCATCGGAGATTCTTTCTTAATGAAAACTTGTATAGGCCCCTATGGCTCTCCTAAAACCCTTCATAAGGGATATGGCTATAATGATAATCTCTTGCTTTCCGCACCCGCTAGTGCTCATACACTTTCGTTTACTTGGGCTCGTGAGCTGAATTCGTGCTAGACTAGCTCTACTATTACTAATTACTATATAAATATATTAGAAAAGTGGTAAACTATAGCCTCGAGCATTGAAATTGAGGCTTCACTTCTTCCCAGCCGGTTGCTCAGCTTGGTCGGCCGCTAAGCTCAGTTGGTTTGGAACGCACGCACTGTGTTGCTCATCTCCGTTCTCCCTCTAAAGGAAGCCGATTCTACGCCGTAAAGGAAGCGGGTGCCCAATCACTAACCAGGGGGTGGTGTTCATCAAACAAACCCTTTCTGTAATAACAGATGCAAGTATGCGCTAGCTAGGATCTAGACTTAGACAACAATCAGGAGAGAAGATAAAGTGGCTAAAGCTACTATCTCTCTACGTTTACCAACCCTCCCTTGAGTTGAATTCAATTCAATAAATACCACCGCAACAAATGTCGATTCTATGATAGTACTTTATCTATCCACTTTCAAAGCCTGTCTATGGCCCCCTGAATTATGCTTTAAAACGTGTTTGATTGGCCTCTGAGACCCCTTCTCTCTTCCTAGCCCTATTGAGTTACTTTATTCCAGGCAAAAGGGATAGCTGGATTGAAAACCTAGCTCTATCTATAACTAAAAGTATAAAGCCCGTCCCTCCATTCCATCCGCACGTCTGGAATGAGATGATCTAAGTTCTAAGTGCCGACCTTTCTATCCTACTCGCTAGGTTCTTTGTTTTTGTCATTCCTATCCGGAAGGGCGTCTATGAAACTAAGAGAATAGATATTAAGCCCAATAGCGCACTAGTATGATACACAAATGAGGGTCAAGGGCGCCCGATCTCTCTGCTGAACCTATCAGCTCTTTCTTTCTAGTCTGCCTAGCTAGCTTTCCTTCCTTTAGTCAGGAATAGAGTCAGGCTTTCTGTCTGCTTATTCCCGTGAACAAAGAAACTCCATAGGGTTTGGTTCTATGTCATAGTCCACAACCCGTTTTGTTGCTCCAAGGGAGTGGTACGTTCAGAAAGTAGTGGATCACTAGTTGCCTCGTTCACGTAGAGAAAGCTAAGAGATGCCGGTAGCTTTTCTAGTTCTTCCCTTTCCGTCCCGCCGCCCAAATTTGTCTTATAAGGGGGACTGGTTCTGTTGCATAGCTTGCCGAGAGTGGGCCAATAGGGCCTTCCCTGCCAAAGCGGGAGGACAGCTAAGTCGGTTAAAAACGTGGTTCATGTTCCTGACCATGCCTATATCCTTCTACTGCTTACGCGTGAGATACTTATTAGCCTTTTCGATCAAAACCGGTTGATGAAACTAAAGTTGGCGAGAGATTCCTTCTCTATGCTGGGGTTCCAAGTGATTATTTTAGCTAAGCGAGTCTCGCACACAGGAAAGGTAGCGCTTTAAGTAAAGTTCCTTTATTGACTCAAGTACAGGTTGTTTGGGGAATGTTCTTAGATCCCACCCTGGGTGGTCTCTTTTCTCGAAACAAGAAAAAAGCAACTGGAGTAGATTCGTTTACAAAGTGACTAGAGTCAATTCTTTTATTCTATGCCTCATATTCTCGAAAGTAGGAAAGCCAGAAGCAAGGCCAGAAGACGCAAGAGAGCTGCTTACAAGCTAATCGAGAAGAAGATCCGAGAGAGGTTCCTAGAGCTTAGTCAGGGCCGAGTAGTAGAAGCAATTGAATTCAAAGTAGGCTGTTCGCAAAACAAAACAAGGCTCTGGTTGTTCACCAGAAGAAAGGGAGAGGGTGGAATGACTAGAGTAGGAGTCTAGGCATGGCGTGATAACTAGCTTGGTCTACTTGTACGGATGGGTGCGCATCCGCTGTCCGTGCTGACTTGGTCCTATTGATGCTGGACACTACTGCTAACTAGAGTCAGGAAGGCGAAGAAGGGAATGGGGGCCTAGCCGAACTGATGGGGACAATCAAAAAACACTTCTTTATTTGAATACAAGGCCTTATTACTGGAAAATGTCAGGCATAGGTTGTTACTATCAGATATAACTACGCCTATAAAGCACCATGGCCGGTCTCTGACTTCTGAGGTCCTTGGAATGCCTCGCGTTCTGGTTCATGCGATCAATTAAATAAATCTTTTATTCTCTCCTTCATATGAGGGTTACCCCCGTTTTGGAGAGCTTCCTCCGGCCGTTTCTCGTCGTAGTTCTTGTCCTGATGCATAAAAGGATAGTTATAAATATAGCTATAGAGCACTGCGGCATGGTTCCAGCTTGCATTCCTTGATGCTCAGATTCCTAACCTTATAAGAGGCCACTCTTACTTCGTATTGCTGATGATTATTCCTTGTGAGGGGGACTGCCCCTTCTTCTTAGAGTGATAGATAAGCTTCGATTTCCTTCGCTACGCACTTGGAAGCGGCTAGAATTCCACTTGTACTCGCTATCGGACTGACCTTCGCCCAGCAAGAAATCCTCTGTTACAAGGCGGCAGTTTCCTGGTGCATGCGACCCGCCTTCAAAGGAAAAGAGAGCCCTCATCTTGACAAGTAGTTCAGAATTAACAGGCAAAGAATGAATATCAGTCACACTGGATCGGTGCAGGCATCCTTACCCGCGCGCGGGCGAAGCGGGCTCGCCGACAGCAGCTGCTTCATTCAACAGCTCGAGTTGAAGTGGTCGAGTACCCGGCCTCCTGACCCCGAGCGAAGCGGAAACCCGAGGTCAGAGCTTGCTATAAACCTAGAGAGAAGACGAGACCAAAGAAGCAGCTGCACCTAGAGTCTGCATCTTAGCGTCTGCGTCTTATGCCTAGCTTCCTACTAGCTACAGGCAAAGAGCGGATAAAACAAGAGCTCCTAAAACAGCTGATATATCGGTTGCAGCTGCCGCTGTTAGTTCCTAGCTACCATCCAATCTATTTTGTTTTGTCTTGATTTACGACCACCCTCCGGAGTAACGTCTAATAGTTTCCTTTGCTTTTTCTTTTTAGGGTTATATCAAGCAAAGACAGAAGGGAATGTATGATTTGCAGTAAGCTAGCGATGATGGATTGCTTTGAATCAACATAACTATTACTTTACCACTTTCTCCTTGCTATAGGTACGAGCGTACCTTCTTCTGTCTTGCTATTGATTAGTCTGTATCTTCCCTTCCTTCCTGTGCTTGTAGTTCCCCCGGATAGCCAGATCCGGATGAAGGGGTTCAGTCTGTCAAGATGAACTATTTCCCCTGTGGTTTCTTGGAAAAAAGTGCCCCGTCACTCCGCCAATAAAGGGGTCAAACCCTCAAGCCAAGCCCGGTCCGACAAGCAAGTAGGAGGCTCTGCCATGGCACTATCAGATGCTTCGGGCGCTAGTTTTAGTTGTCATTCGTAGGTGCCTTTTGGTATCTATTATGGATAGATCGACTGTTCGGAACGATAGCCAATAGCTCTTCCCGCTCGGTGAGTAGCTTAGCGCTTGGTCTCCTTCGTTGACTATTAGTTTCATAAGGTCTCTAGGCTTCTTGTTTTCACTAGCTAGTATGAGATTGAGGGGTGAGACCCAAACCCAAAGGAAGATAAGGCTACTTTCCAGAGGTGAAGCTATCTTCCTATATATGGATTGCAGCTGTCTGCTGTTAGTTCTTGCCAGAGGGAGGAGCGTAAGGGCTAACATGCCTGTAGTTTCTCTTTTGAGAGCTCTATGTTGTTAGAGGAGTTTCGTGAATGTAATGTACCTCAATGGAGGGATAGACGGGATTACCTCGTGGAATGGCCTCGGAGTGACCCAGCTTCGAGGAAACTACTTAATAATCAGTAGATAGGCACACGGGATAGCACACTCGCTAGAAGGAAAGAAGGGCCGGGTCTTGACTTGAGTTCATATGTCCCCATTTCTTTCTTTGGTAGAAAATCCAGAGGCAGGAGATCACCCAATGACTGACTCACATAGAGGATTAAGAAAGGCATTACTATCTTCCTTGGCAGGAAAAGAGGAGGATCTCTATGAAGACCGTTTTTCGTAAGTCCAAAGTTGTTCAGTAGGATACGTTCCTATCCTCCCATTAATGGATCCGCGGGTTGTGGTCAACTGGGATCACCAGGCAAGGGGGATGCATTTCGATCCTACGCCCCAAACCCGCTTATTTAGGTATTTCAAACCAGCAAAGAGGACTGCTCATTCCGGAGCTAGGAGATAGACTGCCCTACCCTAGCTGCATAAGAAGTTAGCCAGCCGTGGGTTTAATTATCCATAGACTTCACTCTTAGAAAGCGTGGGGTTGGCGCCCCCGTAGTGATCAACTTACATTATAGAAAAGGGCAAGCTTTCTACTTCTTCATGCAATCTTAGGCCCGCTCTATTACTATATTAACCGATAAAGCCTTATGTATGGTCAGGCGGAGCTAGGAGACCGCACTGCGCTAACAAGGAGAAGGTAGCCCTAGGAAGTAGTGTCTCAAAAACTTCATCCATCTTTTATGCAGCTGGTGGTACTGGCATAGACTTTCCTCTTAGAACCCTTGGGTTGGGACACTTTAGCAGCGTCACCAGCAAAGGATGATGGTAGCTTTATTTCCTTTCTGTACTGGTAGTTGAATAAGGAATTCTTAAACCCCTAAGAGTGAATGAGTGATAGTAGCTTCTAGTAACTCCTGTAGCTAGGCGAATGTAGGATGGAGAGTGAGACCAGCGAGTAGGATAAGGGAAAAAAGGGGATCAACAAGCAGGAATGGGCTAAGTTCCACCCTTTCCAATATGAATATGAGCTAAGCTAACCGAGTCCTCTCTTCCGTCCTTTATTGAGGAATTCTTAAACCTTTCTTTGCCTTCCCGCCCGCGCTTTTTCAGTTGATGAAGTCCTCGCTTTGGGGGAACCTTTTTAGTTATTACAGACTGTATAAATGAGTCTGTGTCCCAAGCTTGCCCGCTAACTGTAACACTAGCCTTTACACAGCTGATTACCCTCTTGGCTTGGTATTTCCTTCCTTCGTTTCTGTTCCCCATCTCTCCCAAGCTCGACTAAGAGTGGAAGCCACTTCCTTTCTGGAACGCCGGAAGGAAGCATACTACTATTATAAAGCGTCAGTGTTAGTCAATGCTTCTCGGTAATGAATGAAATAGGCAAAATTCCTCTAGCGGAATCCCACACACCCCTGGCCCGAGTAGAATGGAGGTGGTAAACGCTTGCGCTTGACTGACATAGGCATAGGTTGGTTGAAGATTCACCTCTGCTCTACCTACGGTTATGGTATGTTAACTTGATTAGATTCTCTATTCTATCGGGAGTGAGGTTTTTATCCAAGGCTTCCTCCCGTATCGAAAGCGTAAGCAGGTATCCATTTGAAGCATTTCCCGAATGCCCCAATCTCTCTTTCCTGGTGAATGAGTGTGAATCTCATTAGCTAAAGAATCATTTGCTATGCTGCTTTCTTTCATCATATGTAATAGAGCTAGACTAAGTTCTTCCATTAGCCAAGCCATTAGTATAGTAGTCTTGGACTTTTCTAGTCTATATCCCCCCTAATATAGCGCATATCTACATCTACTCTAAATAGCGCATCTACTCTCTTCGGTCTAGGCTCCAATATACGGTAAGGCTCGCAAGGGCTATTGGTCAAGCGCCCTTCTCTATCTCCTGCTGATGCTAAGGTTAGCAGCTCTGCCCTTTCCTGGAATCACTCTCTATGGGCTAAAGGCGTGTTCAAGCTCTCTTCTAGATGGAAGCTGAAAGAGTCTCTCAAATAGACTGGATTTTCGACCAGAATTTCACTTTCTTTAGATCGCAAGCTTGATCAGGTATTACTCTTAGAGTCCTTTCCTTAGTAGCAGGATCCTATCATAGGCGCACTCAGTTGAGTCTAGTTCAGGAGTGAAGGCAGGCTACTCTGACAACAGGCGCATAGGAGCTATAACTCACCGGCCGGATAAGAGAGCACCCACTAGGCATAGCGGAGAGCTACCTGACAGGGAACTCAATCGCTAGAGGAGCTATGCTCCCCTTGCACTAAAGCGAAGCAGCTATGTGTGCCAATCGTACTAAAGCCATTACGTATATGAGGTCGGGATGAAGCCAAAAAACAAAGAGTTCGGTGAGCGTTCCTGCACGATACGGCTGGCCCAGTAAACTGCTTCAAAACGGAAGAAGGGCGCTGCTAGACCGGCTACGTTGCGTGAGTGGTCTCTCAACCGGATTTTTGAATCATTTAATTTTTTTTTCTAGTTCCGTAAGTACGGTCTTCAAGCAAGCAAAATGCATAAATTGGTTGACAGCAGTAGGCTCACTTTAGATCTGGCTAGTCCTTGATCACTGTGAAAGAGCTTTGCCCTATATCATCCGCCCGAATTGCTTTGTCTCGTTCGATCCTGGTCCTGACCACTTAAGCGGTAATAGCAAGAGATCCCTGATTTTTGTATCCATAGTTCGTCTCATTCAACGGTAGGTTAGGGCTGCGCCGGTAGGGTATTCTCTTGCGATACGACATAAGGCTATTTACTTCCGCTTATACCCGCCGCTTGACCGATAAGAGTAAGCTAACCGGCAAAACGGCCATTAGGTCTAAGTGTCTACCACCAGTAGGCTAGAAGGCCTGTTTTTCATCTCGTGATGGAACAAGCAACGGATAAGCGTACTACCGCGAAGTTGTGCCTTAGTCACGTTTTTTCTTGCTGAGATCGTTAGATTAGAAGAGTGTTGAGGCCGAGGAAGCTAATAAAGTCATGAGGGATGTACACGAGGGAGCTTGTGGTCTCCACACGAACGGCCATATGCTAGCAAAGAAGATTCTGCGTATGGGCTTCTATTGGATTGGTCAACAATGGAAAGCGACTGCTGCCAACATGTGCGAAAATGTTTTCAGTGTCAGGAGCATGCCAACTTAATTCATACTAACCTTCCTTGTCAACAAAGACAAGTAATACAGGGTCTTCAAGGAGTTAGGTCTCTAGCTTCAGAAGTGGCAGCAAAGCACTTGGGTAAATCATCATCGGCAGATCAAAGCGCAGTAAATATAGTCCCAGGTGCAGGAGAGGGCAAGATCTCAGAAAATTGACATAGCTGTGATTGAAGCGATTGGACAGCTTTCTTTGGCCTTAATCATATCCCATCCTCTAAGGAGTTCAGTTTGCAGGAGAGAGAAAGTTCTTTTATCAAATAGGCGCCTAAAGAAATTGACTATCAGAACAGAAACCATACTACCCGAAAGCATACCGCCCAAACAAAGGATACCATCTCAGGCATAGCAGAAAGCAAGGTCAACCAATCTACCCAAGCCAATATCGCCGACAAGGAAGGAAAGGCATTAATCTTAATACAAGCTTGGCTACTAAAGAAAGAAGTGTCTAGGGCTTCGCCCCTTTGAATCTTTTCTATTGTATTTCTTTCCGGCTATTTATCAAGAAAAAGATTGTCTAAGCGGCCAGGACGTACATCGTACAAGATGTCGCTCATTTCCTTTAGGAGGAGGTACCGGAGTCAACCCTACTCCCCTCATTTGAGTTGGAGACTAATGAATTGACGAGTGAGTGGAGGTAAGGCACTCTCCAAAGATAGGGCCAACCGTAACGGACATAAGATCATCCGAAACTCTCCCGAACCAACTCTTTCTTGGCTATTCGTCCCAATCCCGATACGGGGCGATGTACCTGTATCTGGCGAGGATGCTTATGTTAGTGGTGGTACAGAAGCTGCTTCTTCGACTGGATCCACTTAGTCAACTGCCTTTGCCTCTGGTGATTCATTTCGATCTCGAACTGAAAGATATGCTCCTATCTACTCCTGGCCCTTCTAGGCCTACTTACAGCCTCTTTTTGGCTATGCTCGCTCCTTGTGGTTTGTGGAAAAGTCGTCTTCTTCATCACGCCTCCTAACCCAAATCCATCTTGTCTGGCTCTGCAGCGGTGCGACTCTCACCGCATTCTTGTCTTGTCTTTCTACTTGGTCTCGGCCATTATCTACGCCTTTAGTCTTAGTTGGTCTGTGTAATAGGTCTATGTCTGCATCGACTTCAGTTCCTCAACAAGTAAGCAAGTAAGCAGATATTCTGTAGTGAGTGCTAAGTGGTGCTGTAGCGCTCCCTGCCTACTACAGGTATGTTGGCAAGGTCGAAGTTTACTTATACCATCTGGAGAATGAATATTGAAACAAGGGTCCCTAACCATATGAGTTGGAGAGCTCTATTCTTTTGCGGTCGGTACAGCCATAGGCTCATAGATCGCGGGGGTAGACCATAGCTTAGCTGAAAGGTCTTGGGCAGCGCTTTTGGAGTAAATGGTACTATAGATCATTGGGCCCCATTTCTAGTGAAAAGTCTCGAATTCTCCTCCTCGTAGTGGCACCGGGGAGCTGGTTGGATGGGGAAGTCTACTTCTCGCACTAAGAAAACGGATGAGTTACTGCAGCGAGCTGACGTCTTGTGCTACAGAAAGCAATTTTGCAAGGATCATCTTGTCAAAGATCCAATTTACAGGTTTTACCACGACTGGCTCGAATCTCTTTATCTACGGCTAATCACCCCGTCTCCGGACTTCTCATCTCCATCTCCAGTATCTTCCGCATCCGAACTCTTGGTTTGGACCTTTGGTTCACTAGACTTTAGGTGCTTTTTAGCTGTCTTCGAGGTTCATTTCTCAGCAACTACCCCCGTCTTCTCAGCTTTTGACTATCTCGAGTTTCTCATCTATGAACGTGCCTTTTCTGCTCTTGTCGGAGTAGCTACTCTTGGTGCTTTTGTAAAGGCATAGCGTAAGGTAGTTTACTTGCTTATATAAGCAAGATGTGCCGTAATCCAAATTTCGAGTTTACCTTGTTAAAATAGCTTCATCAGCTAGAGTGGAAGTAGCATCCTCACCACCATCATAGGGAGTAGAGACAGGGGCTATGGTATAAGCATAGGTAGCAAGCAATAGAATGGTACCTGAACCCACCTAAGTGAGGGATAGTCAATAACATCCCAGAATGCGAGAAGATTACTTTTGGCTTTCCCGTTACTCCGGTCTCTGGTGCTTTTGCTTATGCGTCATAAATAGATAATATGCAGATGTTTGTTATAACAAAAAGATTATTGGAACATCATAAAATGTAGGAACAACTGGAATGCTTGCTGGGAAAGAAGCTGGGATAGGAAGGGAGACTTTTCGGGATGGTGGCTAAGGAGATGGAACAGGAAGGAATGCTTTTGGCTATGCCCTTTAAACTAGTGTATTTGGAACTGCATCTTATAGAACTAGCAAGGGTGCTCCCTATTCTTTTCCTTCTCTCCTAGATTGAATAAAGCCGAAAGAGTGCGCTGGAATGCCTGCTTCTGCCCGATACGGAGCAAACCTAGAGAGAGGAACGGAGGCAAAGCAAACAAGCCAAGCTAACTACGGAACGGATGCTACTAGACGGAAGCCTAATAGGAGTCTCGCTGAAAGTGGTTGCTTTCTCTAGCTTCAAGTGAAAGAGACTTAATAATCATACTCGATCCGCGCTTAAAGTAGTCCAACAGGAGTACCCGCTTCCCTCTCCCTCCGACCATGGCACTGAATCTGCAGAAACTAAGCCTGAATTGGTTCTCCTTATTATTCCCACCCTGTCTTGCTCTTTAGCTTGATGATGGAAGCGTAATGACCTAGTCAGTGAAGAACAGCCCTTCGGTTTCACTCTTTGTTTCTATGTTCTCCGTTCGCACGCTTACCTCACCTGAGGTAACCTTCCTCACTCTCTTAACGACTAGGACAAGAACATCTATATTTACCAATTACACCAACGGCCGTTCCCACAGCAGCAACTACATTTATTTACCAACAGCTCTACGTTCCATAACAACAGTCACTTAAGTAGCTCTTCCAGTTCCATTAAGCTTACATTGTTCCCCGCTCCGCCCTATCTTTGGATAGTGCCATCGCTCTCTTAAACGAGAAGAAGAAGCAGGATTCATAAAGCCCGTTCAAGATGGCTCAACAATGAGTATAATAAAGAATAGCGGCATTTAAGACACGAAAATGATCCTTTATAGGGAATCAAGGCCTACTTTAAGTCATGCTTTTCTGTACTTAAAACGCAGTGCTGCAACGGCGAAAGAGCGCCGACGGATGGGGCCTTCGTTAAGGTTGACTTAAAGAAGATGCTCCTATCCTTATATAATATACAAGAAAATGAAGATCTCTCTTTATAGTTTATATATGGAGTAGAGACCAGCGAGCGGAAAGAGGCGAGCCAATCTTGAGTCAATAAGATGCGATAAGAGCCCTTTTTTTTAGCCAGTTTAGGCCTTTGCAAAGAGTGCTGATGTACAAAAGCCCTTCCCTCTATTTATCGCACTTCTCCCATTCCTCACGGGTAAAAGCGTGCGTATAGAGGCGGGTGAACTAACCCTTCGGGGTAAGAAGATGGTCGTATGTTTCGGGCTGCTGAGGAGATGCTCAGGACTGAAGGGAAATCCCTGGACCAAGCGAAAGGTCCTATGTATGATCAAACCAAATATGGTCCAACGACCTGTTCAACAGCAAAAGCTCGAGCCAGCCTTGCGACGCCTAACCTATCCAGCTGAAGATGGTTTTGGTCGTGGCCTAAGATCAATGTAGTTGGCCAGAATAGTTTCTTCTTATCCGATTTTAGCATCCTTTTTTCTTTACTTGTGAATCGAGATTTTAAGGAATTGCTCTGCCCAGAAGATGGAATCTTTATGGCTCTAGTGACAACATCAGAAAGAAAGAAAGGTGGGAAGTCAACGATAGAAGGCAAGCATCCAAATAAACAGATTGCTAGGAGCCAGAAGAGAAGAGATGCATCGAGACTCACCTGGGAAAGAAAGCGGAGTTTTCATTGATGGAGATCCCATCGTCATTTCTAAATCTGGAACCCATTTTATTATCCCCAACCCACCCCATTGATAGGGGCCCTCTCTTCGAATCGAAGGACTGTGGGGCTGCTGGGCTTCGAATAGATACAAATAGGTTCCTTGATCCAGGGGATGGAGAGATAGATTAATAGTTAGGATCTCCCCTTATTTTTGGAAAGCTGGTGGCCGCTTGGTGCTTCTTTCCCTCGATCGGTCGCCCCAGACGGGTGAATTCAGTCCTTCGCTACCACTTCCTTCCCACCGATTGATAGCTCTAGTTACGCCTCAGCTTCCGTCTAGACACGAATGCCTTGGAGCAAGAGACCTGGACTCACCTTCTTTGTATCCAAGATCTGGTCCTGCTGGAGAGGGAATTAAAGAAAAGCCCTTCGATCGTCGGATAGAGACCCAGGTCATGCAGTTGGTGGGCCTAGTCCCGTTCCTTCTTTTGTTGATGCTAGATCGCCGGGGCCTGGATGGATCCCAGTCCACGGGAACGAGATCGATGAGCGGAAGGAGTGGAATTCGATTGCTTAGATACAGCTCCGTAGCCCACCTTCGATCGGATAGATGCCCCGGATTGGTTCCAATGAATGGCATACCTTCAGGGGCCTTGAAAGATCCTAGTTATAGCTATCTCAGGGTTCTATCTGGTTATTGGTAGCTGGAGGGGCTCGGCATTAGAAGATGGAGTAGAGCTGCTTGCTCCGGAATCAATTGATTGAGAGGCGGGTGCTAGGCTATTTTTCTTGCTCATCTCTTTCCCCAAACAAAGTGGTAGATCGAACCCCTATTTATATCAGCCATGTCACGAGAGCGGATTCAGTTGGTTCCATCGGTCATTCTGCGAACCTGCCCTACCACTTCAAGTATCACTTACTGGTCAATTAAAGTGGGGTCAGTTTCAGTCTTCTTCGGAGCTTGAAAGTCAAAGAGTCTCATGCACTTGCTTATAGAACTCAAGAACGGGGTTGTTAGCTACTTCAGTAGTTCGAATATCTATCTACTAGTGGTTCCCCGCCTATCGTTGAAGTTTATCCTCCCGCCATTCCTTTTATCGATTTGAGTTCTGTTGTCCGTTTGCTAGAGTCCTTGGCTCGCATAGTTTCATAAGGCTCGCGTAGTCCAACCCATTAAGAGCTACCAATCCCCCTTAAGAGCAGAGTAAAACAACCCCATGGCGAGCATACAAACCAAGACAAAGCTCTGTGGTTCATAATATTCCAGTTCCGGTTGTCCTTATGGAATTCCTCTTTCTGTTGCTGGTCGAGGACACTAAACCTCCCCGCTAGCAAGATCGGGAGGTTTACTTATTTTGAAGGAATACCCAACTACAGAAGGACGTTCGGTGACTTGCCTGGTCCGGTTGGTTCCTAGCTGACTTGCCTTTGCCAGCTCCAGCTCCAGCTACAAAAGTCAAGCCAACCAATACAGATGTGCTCCAAGTCACCTATTGCGTTCTATTCTTCCTATTTACATTGCTTTCTTTACTATTCTATACATACTTTCTCTGACTTCTTCCTGTTCAGGTGGCTGTTACGTTAAAAGGCGAGCGTACAATCACGTGTTAAGTTAAAGCTCGCGTAGTCTGGTCTGCCTGTTTCGGTTGGGGCCACATCATAACTTTTTATTGATGGTGACTTCTACGATCATGGGCTGAGCGTCTATAAAGAACATCATGCCACCTGGTATGACTGGGGATTGCCTGCCGATCCGATAGGCGCTCTATGTAGTGGTCGGCCCCCCTAGTAGTCGGCATTCTAGAAGCGACTTGTCGTAGAAGCTTTGCTTCCCCCCAGAATGCCATACTAAGACTAACAACTGTAAGCTCTCTATAACAGAAGAAGCTTAATGACTGACTACTAATAAAGCTCGCGACCTACTTTGATTCAAAAGGCGAACAGGGTTGGTTTGGCAAAAAACGGGTGAAAAAGGCTCTATAACAAAAAAACAAAAGAATTCAGACTAGAAGCTAGTCGCCAGAAGAGCTTTCTTCCCAGCCCAGGTGAGCTTACGCTTACTATCAGCTAGCTAGCCTTAAGCGACTCGCTCGCTTCTACAAGCCTAGCCACAAAT